AGAACCCAGTCCATAGCTTTACTTACCAGTTATCTGTCGATTGCCTTCTCTCCCATTACCTTAAAGTTCAATCAGAAGCCTAGAAGAAAGACTGTACCTACCAATCCAATAAGCAGATAGAGTAGAAGAGAAGGCCCGGAACAAGGTTGACTGAGACTGCCAACTGCAAGAGAAGAGAGAAAGCAAGCCGGAAACTTCTAACTTCATTACCGGACAGAATGCCTTCCTCTGATTCCTGGAATGAGAGTGAGCTTGCTTCTTCAATGCCGTAGTCTTAGTCTAGGAATGCGCTAGTAAACTGTAGCGAAATCACTGGAAATGAGAGAGATGTGAGTGTCAATCATTCTGTCAGCATGCTCAAAGAGTGCTTTCCAGAAGATGGAGAAGGAGAGAATGCACTTACAGCCTCTCTCTCATATTCACCTGCCAAGGCATGACATAGATAGTAGACAGTCAGCTCTCTTACAGCCAGTTACTGCGATTGATTGGGGAGAGAGTGCTAGTCTAACTGCCGGTACGGGTATGCTAATAGATAGAGGATCTTCCAGTCCTAGAATAAGAAAGTAGCTTGTCTGCCGTACTGGCTCCTTCATTGAATGTGCCGATCTGCATTCTATATAAGGAGTTGATTTGCATCCTTGTCTGGCAGTTAGCTAAGCGAGAAGCTGTGATCGAGGAAGCCCCGCCCAGTAGTGCCTCTACTCTACTAGTCCTAGTACTAGATACTAGATAGACAGGCCGGTCACCGGTGGCATAAGATCCTTCTCTGCTTGTCTAACTCAAGCCAGATAGCAGCAATCACTCGAAATAGTCATGGAACACATGCAAGTCCAGATTGAAAGATAAGGAAGGCAAGTCAAAGCAGAAAGAAAGCCTTAGCCGGAGCAGTAGCCAGAGAAGCAAGAGCAGCAAGGCTAAAAGTGGTCTCAGGCATTCCAACTGCATGAACTCCAATCTTATCTATGTCACAGGTTTGATGATCGCTAACGCACACAAAACCAATCTCATAACTTTTTTTGCAGGCAGAAGGAAAGAGAAAACGAGCGAAACGAAGTGGAGCGAGGGGGAGGGAGGATCTACTTGGAATTGGCTGTCAGTGAATCCCAAGTATGACATAGATAGAGGAAAGAAAATCTCATACATGCCGAAGGTATATCTGAGACCTTCCTTCCAAGCAACTATGACATAGATAGACAGATGCGGGTGTACTTCAGGAAACTAGCAAGCCTTGCCATTCGGATGAAAGGAATATCATCCTAATGAAAGCCTGATTCTTCCCTTATCAATGTTTGAGATGCCTGGTTGTGTCAATTTCCCTAGTTGACAATATGACTTTTATGCCTGGCGGCAACTCGGATCTTATGTTCTTTAGATGCCCAGCTTATCCGCCAGTTGTCTGGCTGTAAAAGGAAGAGGTTAGTTCACAACTCTGAAAGCCGAAGACGAAGCGAGGAAGGCAGCTACAGAGCAGCAGATAAGGAAGAGATTTAGGCAACTTAATTGACCTACCGGACTCTAAAGAAAGGGTACCACTTATTTGGAAACTCGAAACTTGCCGGTTTCCAAGCGAAACTCGATGCTACTTTAACACAAGGGCCGGTGTCCATCATTGAAAGTGGCATCTCTGTTTGCGCACATTGGAGAAAGTGCTCTGCTAGTGAAATCGGTCCATTGACACCTATAATTGTTTCAAGCAAGGCCGAGCACTCTTCTCGAATTTTTGGATGCACTCTCGCTTTAAGTAGCTGAAACCTCTATGTGGAAAAGTTTCTTATTGCGAAATTAATGGCATTCTAGAAGCTCTCACTCAAACAAGGGCTTCCTATACTGTACTAAACAGAATCAGTGGACATAGAGCATGTCCCCCTCCTGACGTTCCCCTAGCGGGGGAACTCTCAATAGCGATTGTTGCTCCTTATGCCTGGTTCCGCTCAACTCTCCCTTCAGAGCTACCCTTGCCTGAAAGCAGAAGAGGTAGCTTACTAACCTACTGGAGTAAGTAGTCTTGTCCGAAAGCCTCAGGCGAAAAGACAGCTTAAAAGTAACAAGGTTCTGAAAGAAAGACAGGCCTTAAGGCAACTAAAGCTAGGAAGGTAGGTTAAAGTGACTAGTCTTTCTTATCCGAAAGCAAGCAAGACAACAAGGGAGGGTTTAGGCAACTCGCTGGTTTCGAGATGGGTTTCCTTGCGGGTGTGTCCACTTGTTTTCCTATTCAAGTTCTGGTTCCAATTTCAGAAAGTTCAGATTCTTATTGCCACTACTTAGCATACACTGGTTAAAGGGTTAAATGGTTCATTTTTCTTAACTTCCGATGAGTTAGGTTCTTTACGCAAAGAAGCCAGGCGAAAAGCGCACACGAAGATTCTAAATAATATGTGAAAATCGAATCATCGACAAGATGTTTATCAGAGAGATTTGATTATGGGATACAATCGAAGGGCTCATAAAATTCAAAACTTGAGAAGTAAGGGAATATCGATGGCCTTTGTTGAACAGAGAG